AAGGGGGGGGTTTCTTTGAACTAAAAAGGGGAAGTAAGAAGGCGAATCCTTATATTAATCCCTCACCCTTAAATCCGTCCTTCCCTTGTGTTCTTGTTTTGTTTAAGATTAAACAAAGGGGTTCGCAAATAAAAGAGCTAATGCTACAACCAGCCCATAAATAGTTAAAGCTTCCATAAAAGCCAGACTAAGTAATAAAGTACCCCGGATTTTTCCCTCTGCTTCCGGTTGTCGCGCAATCCCTTCTACAGCTTGTCCTGCAGCTGTGCCTTGACCAACTCCAGGTCCAATAGAAGCAAGCCCAACGGCCAACCCAGCAGCAATAACAGAAGCGGCAGAAATCAGTGGATTCATGAGAAGTTCCTCCTATCCCAAATAAAATAAAGAAAAGAAATAGTTAATGATATAATCAACCAAGAAATTATGACTTAATTATTTTATTCTTAATATTTATCTTTTTCTAGTCGAAGTTTAATTCAAAATTTCAAACTGAAATAATAATCTTTATTGAACTATTCGAATTACTTCGATATTTTTTTTGTTTCTACCCATGTCGTTTTTTGTGAATACATACAAATTTTGTTCTTATCTTAAATCCATTCTTTCTTTTTCTTGATTTAATTTTTTTAGTCATTCAATATTCAATTCACAATTACAACAGATGAAACAGAAGAGCTTCCTTTTTCGCATCCGCATATAAATTGAGAGTAGTACCAGGACAAATTTAGATCTATAGTCATATATAACTAGTGAATATCTAATATGACATATACATGTGTTTCTTCCATACCGTAAACCAATTGGTTGTGTCTTAGATTCAATCGTATTCGAGAATCATTCTTTGAAACCTCCAAAAAAAGAAAGAGTTGTCTTATAGCGATTAGATTATACTAATCTATTCAAATCTAATACTCTAAGAATGAATATTTTTTCGAATCTAATAATAATATTAAATAACCGAATAAAACTATTTAATATGTTCGAATTGAATGAAAAAAAAAGAATCTTCATTGGAGTAAAATACAAATAGGTCAAACAAAAACAAAGAGTATTTTTAGGAAAAATAGGAAAAAGATCTTTTAGATAGATTTCTTTCCTATTTTTACTACAATTCCCTGGTAATTTTTTCGATTTTATTATTATTTTATTATTATATTACACTAAATCGTATACTTTATTTATTTAAACTTTATTCTTATTGCATCTTTCTTTTTTTGAGGGGGTGGATAATCCTTTTATTATTATTAAAAATTTTCTTTTTTTTTTTGGATATGTTCCCTAAGTAGATTATCGTGAGTGAGCCGCACATACTTTGTGGCGGGCTAAACTAAAAAAAAGACTATTTTGATAACTATTCAATGATGACCTTCCATGGATTCACCTATATAAGCCGCAGCTAAAGTAGCAAAAATAAGAGCTTGAATACCGCTTGTAAATAATCCCAGGAACATAACAGGTATAGGAACTACTAAAGGTACTAACGAAACAAGAACAACAACTACTAATTCATCAGCTAATATATTTCCGAAAAGTCGAAAACTAAGTGATAAGGGTTTTGTGAAATCTTCTAAGATGTTAATCGGTAAAAGGATTGGAGTTGGTTGGATGTATTTACCAAAATAAGCCAATCCTTTTTTTGAAATACCCGCATAGAAATATGCTACTGACGTAAGTAAAGCTAGTGCAACAGTAGTATTTATATCATTTGTGGGTGCTGCTAACTCTCCATGAGGTAACTTTATAATTTTCCAAGGCAAAAGAGCCCCTGACCAATTCGAAACAAAAATAAATAGAAACAGAGTTCCAATAAATGGAACCCACGGACCATATTCTTCTCCAATCTGAGTTTTGCTCACGTCTCGAATGAATTCAAGGACATATTCAAAGAAATTCTGACCGGAAGTGGGAATAGTTTGCGGATTTCGAACAACTAGAATGGTAGAAACTAATAAGATAGCCATTACAACCCAAGAGGTAATAAGTACTTGGGCATGCACTTGGAAATCTCCTATTTGCCAATAGAGATGTTGACCTACTTCCACAGCCGATATATCGTACAATCCGTTTAATGTGTTGATGGAACATAATAGAACATTCATATTGCCCGGCCCTCTAAAAGAAAAAAATATAACTTGAAAGGGAATTATTTTGATTCAACCATTTCCTTTTTTACTTAATCTACTTTCATTTTCGATTTTGAATACCTACTCTAATCACATAATATTTCTGTTTGTTTTGTTTATCTTTTTACACAATTTTCTAATTGTATAATAAACGATTCCAAAAATCTATGAATCCCCCCAACCAAATCAAACAATTTCTTTATCTTATTATTAATCAATAATTTCGTATATAGCTAGAATGACCCTCACAAATTGCAAATACTAATTTGTTAAGAATTAATCGGATTGAAGCTATAGCATCATCATTAGCTGGAATCGAAATATCTGCGAGATCCGGGTCACAATTTGTATCGATTAAACAAATCGTTGGAATTCCCAAAGTCATACATTCTCGAAGAGCCTTATATTCTTCTTGCTGATCAACGATTATTACAATATCGGGTAACCTCGACATATATTTAATCCCGCCCAGATATGTTTCCAAGTGAGATAATTGTCTCTTCAACATAGCGGCATCTCTTTTTGGAAGACTGTTGAGTTTACCTGTCCTTTGCTCCGTTCTCAAGTCCCTGAACTTACGAAGTCTCGTTTCTGTAGTATGCCAATTCGTTAACATACCGCCGAGCCATTTTTTATTAACATAATGACATCGAGCTCTTAGTGCAGCCCCTTTTACTAAATCGGCTGCTTTTTTTTTTNTACCAACAATTAAGAATTGTTTTCCTCTGCTTGCAGCATCAAAAACCAAATCACAAGCTTCTGATAAAAAACGAGCAGTTCGAGTAAGATTTATAATATGAATACCCTTACGCTTTGCGGATATATAAGGGGCCATTCGAGGATTCCATTTCCTCGTACCATGGCCAAAATGAACTCCTGCTTCCATCATCTCTTCAAAAGTTATGTTCCAATATCTTTTTGTCATTTATCCCCACACTTAAAAAAAAAAAAATTGAAAAAAAAGAGACCTGGTATTCTGAAATAGAAATAAAAAATTGTTCCGATGGAACCTTCTCTTTTATCGAAGATTGGCCGTTAATACATAATCAGGCCATTCATTTGTCTTCTATTTATTATTATTATTTATTATTTTTATTATACTTTATTACCAAATTACCAAATCAAATGACTGCATTTAAAGGGATGAATCTAATCTGCTTTTAGGAATCATTAAATACTAGATTTCTGATGTATCACATAAATTCTTTGAAATGAAAAAATCAAATAATTTTCTGTGATGGAACAAAATATTTCGAATTTCTACCTCGAAAAAATTATTTTGTTTTTCCAAGGTAATCTTGTTATGTTGCCTTGACCGTGAACGGTGCATTATTCTTTTGAATCCGGTACCAACGGGTATCATTCCCCCTAAAACAACATTCTCTTTCAGACCTTTCAACCAATCGATACGACCCCGAAGAGCGGCTTTTGCTAAAACTCTGGCAGTTTCTTGAAAACTCGCTTCGGATATGAAACTTTGAGTATTCAGAGATGTTTTTGTTATTCCCAATAATAGAGCTCGGTAACAAATAGCTTCTTCCAAGGCGCGCCCTGTTCGTTCGGCCCGCAATAATCCAATTAGTTCGCCAGGCAAAAATACATTAGACATTCCATCTTCTGAAACCAAGACTTTTGATGTTATTTGACGCACAATAATTTCTATATGTCTATTATGGATGTGTACTCCCTGGGATCGATAAACCTTTTGTATTTTATTAACCAAAGAAATACGACTTTGCGCTATAGTTAGCTCAGCACCAATCAAGAATCCCCAAGGAATGCCGAGAATTCTTGTTATACACTCGTTCCAAGCATCAATTCTCTTTTCTAGGTTCATCGATATTGAATCAATTGAACGTACTTCTAATATCTGTTCCACTTTTGGAAGACCCTGTGTTATATCACCGGATCTCGATTTTTCATATATAAATGTAACCAATATATCTCCTTCAAAAAGGATTTCTCCATAATGGCCATGAATAGTTGCTCCAGGAGTCGCCAAATAAGGGTTAGCCGATCTGATTATTACAGAATCCATTTGAACAGTTAGAACTTGACCCGATTTTAGTTTTAGGTGTGGTCCATTTTTCGTTTGAGCTATACAGATATTTTCACAAATAAATTGCCCAAGACTAATTATTGTAAACGTTTTTTCACAAGAATTATGATTGAGAAAATACCAATTCAAATGGAATGGGTTTAAAACGATGTTATTGTATAGATCGGGTTTATAAATTTTTTCGTTTTCGTCCATTAAATAATATTTAATTACTTGAAAAGTTTCCTTTAATTTGTCAAGTTGCAAATTTTTTAAATTTTTAGTTATTGAGATCTGATTATGAGTTATTAAACGGTAAAATGAATAAAAATTTGAAATTGGAAGGGCTATGCCTAAAGGGCCTAACGAATTCTGAATTGGAATTATAGGATCTTTTTTAAATTTATTAATTCCTTTTTTTATCTCATTGTGATATTTTACGTTGTTGAATGATCTCGTTTGAAAACAATTAGATGATGACAAAATTATCAAAGATTGGCACTCCTTATTTCTATTCAACAACATACGAATAGTTCCGTGATTTTGACTAAGTGATTGTTGAATTTTTGCCTTGGAATGAATAGAATAAAATGGATTTATATTGATCCGATCCGATTCATTATCCGAGATCAATCCTGAGCCGGATGGGTCCTTCCTTTTTCTTATATACGAAGTATGAGATTTCACTAAGTCAATTCTGAGGAAATACTCAATCAAACCATTTGTACTTACTTCAACAAAGGAAGCGAGGGCCTCTTCAATAGACGAACTTTTTTTGTCTTGATCCCAATTCAAGACTAAACAAGTCCGAACTAATTGAATCCTTGTATCGGAAATTC